ATTTATTTATTATTGAATTAACTGATCAATTTGATATCGGACATTTATTTTCGGTACTATTCAAAAATTTCGACATATTTCACTTTATTATGATAAACCAATCCTACTACTTCTGGTCCTGCGGGTTTCCACACTTGACGAAAAAAACCTAGGGCGTATCGCTCAAATTATTGGCCCAGTACTGGATGTTGTTTTTCCCCCGGGCAAGATGCCTAATATTTATAACGCTTTGGTAGTTAAAGGTCGAGATACTGTTGGTCAGCAAATTAATGTGACTTGCGAGGTACAACAATTATTAGGAAATAATCGAGTTAGAGCTGTAGCTATGAGTGCTACAGATGGTCTGACGAGAGGGATGGAAGTGATTGACACGGGAGCTCCTCTAAGTGTTCCGGTCGGCGGAGCTACTCTCGGGCGAATTTTCAATGTTCTTGGAGAGCCTGTTGATAATTTAGGTCCTGTAGATACTCGTACAACATCTCCTATTCATAGATCTGCGCCCGCCTTTATACAGTTAGATACGAAATTATCAATCTTTGAAACAGGGATTAAAGTGGTGGATCTTTTAGCTCCGTATCGCCGTGGAGGAAAAATCGGACTATTTGGAGGAGCTGGCGTGGGTAAAACAGTACTTATCATGGAATTGATCAACAACATTGCCAAAGCTCATGGAGGCGTATCCGTATTTGGCGGAGTAGGCGAACGTACTCGTGAAGGAAATGATCTCTACATGGAAATGAAAGAATCCGGGGTGATTAATGAAAAAAATATTGCAGAATCAAAAGTAGCTCTAGTCTATGGTCAAATGAATGAACCGCCGGGAGCTCGTATGAGAGTTGGTTTGACTGCACTAACCATGGCAGAATATTTCCGGGATGTTAATGAACAAGACGTGCTTCTATTCATCGACAATATCTTTCATTTTGTCCAAGCGGGGTCAGAAGTATCCGCTTTATTAGGGAGAATGCCCTCCGCAGTGGGTTATCAACCCACCCTTAGTACAGAAATGGGTTCTTTGCAAGAAAGAATTACTTCCACCAAAGAGGGATCTATAACTTCGATCCAAGCAGTTTATGTACCTGCAGATGATTTGACCGACCCCGCTCCTGCCACGACATTTGCATATTTAGATGCTACTACCGTACTATCAAGAGGATTAGCTGCCAAAGGTATTTATCCAGCAGTAGATCCTTTAGATTCAACGTCAACTATGTTACAACCTGGGATCGTTGGCGAGGAACATTATGAAACTGCGCAAAAAGTGAAGCAAACTTTACAACGTTACAAAGAACTTCAGGACATTATAGCTATCCTGGGGTTGGACGAATTATCCGAAGAAGATCGTTTAACTGTAGCAAGAGCACGAAAAATTGAGCGTTTCTTATCACAACCCTTCTTCGTGGCAGAAGTCTTTACCGGTTCTCCGGGAAAATATGTTGGTCTCGCGGAAACAGTTAGGGGGTTTCAACTGATCCTTTCCGGAGAATTAGACAGTCTTCCTGAGCAGGCCTTTTATTTGGTGGGTAACATCGATGAAGCTACCGCGAAAGCTATGAACTTAGAAGGGGAGAAGAAATAGCAGAAATGACCTTAAATCTTTGTGTACTGACTCCTAATCGAATCATTTGGGATTCAGAAGTGAAAGAAATTATTTTATCCACTAATAGTGGCCAAATTGGCGTATTACCAAACCATGCTCCTATTGCCACAGCGGTGGATATAGGTCTTTTGAGAATACGTCTCAACGACCAGTGGTTAACGGCGGCTCTGATGGGTGGTTTCGCTAGAATAAGTAATAATGAGATCACTATTTTAGGAAATGATGCGGAGATGAGTACTGACATTGATCCGCAAGAAGCTCAACAAGCTCTTGAAATAGCTGAAGCTAACTTGAGTAGAGCTCAGGGTAAGAGACAGGCAATTGAGGCGAATCTAGCTCTCAGACGAGCTAGGACACGAGTAGAGGCTGTGAATGTTATTTCACAATAAATAACACAAATAATCAAAAGAAGTTCTTTATCTATACACCTCGAATTTATTTATTATACTATACATACCCCATTTCAATTCTGCTAATTGAAATGGAATACAGTTAAAGTCTAATCTGATACAACTAAAAGAAGAAGTATGGTAGAAAAACTTATTAGATACCATTGATTCTGGTATCTAATAAGTTCTACCTACTATTGGATTTGAACCAATGACTCCCGCCGTATGAAAGCAATACTCTAACCACTGAGTCAAGTAGGTTATTTATCACCAAAAAGGATCCATTACTTGGGATTTATAGGTGGAATATTATTTCTAAGCAATACCAATCCGCTAAAGCCATAGAACTGATCACGTGAGATCATGGAATATGCAATCTATCTTGACAAGAAATTATCTATATGTTAAGATATCTATGACAAGGGCTATAGCTCAGTTAGGTAGAGCACCTCGTTTACACGTGCGCCAATGCTTTTCAAAGGAGCCCATTATGCAATGAACATAATTGATC